CAGTCGAAGAGAAGGACTAATCAGTTATTTCTTTCATGGCACCAAACATGCCAATATTAGCATTGATGGTACGTAAATGTAACTCGTTGTTCAAACAACTATTCAGAGTTACTAGAGCTCCTTGTAAGGCTTGTTGGAAGACCCGTTGTCGGACTTGATTAATTGCTCTTTGTTGTTCAAAATGAATGCTTTCATTTTTGTAATTTTCTAATTGTTCTAAAGTTTTATAAGTTGAATTAATCAAATTCATTTTTTCTCGTTCTATTTCAGAATATCCATTCACTCGAAACTGATCCGCTTCCTTTTCTACTTTCCTTAAGCGAGTCCGGGCTTTTTCCAGCTGTTCAATGGCCTTTCCGCGTAGTTCTTCTGAATTTCGAATAGTATTCAAGATCCTCTGTTTTCGATTATCTAATAAATCACTTAATGAAAGTAGATTATCTTTCCATTTATTTCAAAACGTTCATGATCCCTTCCCGAACCAAACTTGAATCTTTCAATTCATTTGGCTCTCACGTTCAATTACTTCAATTATTTATGGCGAATTTCCATATCTTTTTTGAATGTAATGAACCTATCCTCTCTTCTCTGTTCATATTCCAAAAATAAAGTATCACTAATAAAAAAAAAAGACCAGAATATTCAGAGGACTCTTCTGACCAAACAAAAACTAAAAAATAAGTAATTGTCAGCAAAGTTGTTTTTTTTTTTTTTTTTTTCTTCACTTCAAATCCAAAAATTTGTCTTACTTTATATGTAGGTCATCGACTCAGCGTTTGACATTTATTTACTATCAATATTAATAAAAAAAGGATGAACATTTTTCCAATAAAGGATTCAAATCATTTTATCGACATGAGTGTTCTATATCGATAAAATTCGAACTCTTCTTTTTTTAAAACCATTTCGGTATTAATATAGTGGTAGAAAGAATACCATGCTGTGCCTAGACTTCAAACGGTTTAGCTTTAACCATGTTAATGGTCCCCCATTATTGGTTGATAGAGAATCAAAGTATATTTACCAACAAATCGCGAAATGCTATGGTTCTTACATATGGTTTCTTTATTTATTCAGAAGTAATTCGCGAAATCATGTACCTTTCGTCCTTAGTTATAAAGAAAAAAAGAGGTACAGCTGGTTGAATCCAACCTATTCTTGAAATAAACAACCCGCACACACTCCCTTTCCAAAAAAGATCAATACACCAATCACTACGCTGAGATTTATTAGATTTGTTGCTAAAATATCGGTATTAAACCCGAAACTCCCGGCGGATGGCCAGTGACCCAAGAAAACGAAAGAATCGGTTACATTTTTCATATGAGCTCCTCTTATAGATAAACTAAAAAAATCGTTGTATTGCTTCACCTCTTTGCTACTTCTAAATAGAAAATCGATTCAAAAATCGATTCAATTTCGAAATGAATTGTCTTTTTTTAATTGAGATTCCCAATAAACAAAAAGAATAAGACTTATTGGAATATAATTAGGTACTAGGTTTCATGTGAATTGCGAAATACCTCTTTTGTTGCAACACCTCTCCTTTGGACTAAAAGGGGGAAGGAAGAAAGGAAGTGAGTAACACTAATTCCTCATCCTCAAATCAGTCCTTCCCGCAGGTTAGTTTCTCAACGAATAAGTAATTGTGTGGGAACGATATTTTGATATAATGTGAAAAAGCAACCTGCAAGTCCAATACGCGAAAAGAAATATGTATTTCCCCTATTTCTTTTTCTTTTCTCGGATTAAACAAAAGGATTCGCAAATAAAAGCGCCAATGCTACAACCAATCCATAAATTGTTAAAGCTTCCATAAAGGCCAAACTAAGCAATAAAGTACCTCGTATTTTTCCTTCTGCCTCGGGCTGTCTCGCAATACCCTCTACAGCTTGGCCCGCAGCAGTACCTTGACCAATTCCAGGCCCAATAGAAGCAAGTCCTACAGCCAATCCAGCAGCAATAACGGAAGCGGCAGAAATCAGTGGATTCATGATAAGTTCCTCACACAAAAAAAAAAGAAATGGTTAATGATACAATCAACCAATGAATTATGACTTAATTATTCTATTGCTAATATTCATCTAGTCAAAATAACTAAAAACTCCAAATTGAAATAGAAATAAGAATATTATTGAATCATTAGATCATTAGAAAGACTTCATCTTTTTTATTTCCTATTTGTAGAGTCTTTCCGAATCAATCCAACTTGAGTTTTTTCATTTCCTTTTCTAATCATTCTTCGATCTTTTTCTTTATTTTCTCTGTTTATTCATTCAATTTACAGTCATAAACGAAACGGAAGGGCTTCGACTGGCATATCATACCTATCTTAATTTAGACAAGTAGGGCTAATGAAATATAAATATTAGTTCATATATAACTTGTCAATATCCAATATCAAATATACATATCTTTCTTCCATAACGTAAACTGCCCATTCTATCTTAAATTCAATCGGATTTTCGAATCATTCTTCGAAACATCTAATCTACAAGAGTTAACTTATAGCCATTGGATTACACATCATACCTGGCGCGACCCCTCTCTACTAACCAACTCCCCTTTAGTTGAAACTTCTCGAAGATCGTTTTTCTATTATCGTAGACTCTATTTGTATATTTAGAAAATAGAAAGAGATTATCCTGATAGAATAGAGTATCTTGAGCCACACATATATTGCCTTGATCTAAGCTAAAAAAAGGACTCTTTCTAAGACTAATCAATGATGGCCCTCCATGGATTCGCCTATATAAGCTGCGGCTAAAGTTGCAAAAATAAGAGCCTGAATACCGCTTGTAAATAATCCGAGGAACATGACAGGTATAGGAACCACTAAAGGTACTAAAGAAACAAGAACAAGAACGACTAGTTCATCCGCTAATATATTTCCGAAAAGTCGAAAACTAAGTGATAGAGGTTTTGTGAAATCTTCTAAGATGTTAATGGGTAAAAGAATTGGAGTTGGTTGAATGTATTTACCAAAATAACCTAATCCTTTTTTTGTAAGACCCGCATAGAAATAGGCTACCGACGTTAGTAAAGCTAAAGCAACAGTAGTATTTATATCATTCGTGGGTGCGGCTAACTCCCCGTGAGGTAACTGTATGATTTTCCAAGGTAAAAGAGCCCCTGACCAATTAGAAACAAAAATAAATAGAAACATAGTCCCAATAAAGGGAACCCAGGGGCGATATTCTTCTCCAATTTGAGTTTTGCTCACGTCTCGAATGAATTCAAGGACATATTCAAAGAAATTCTGACCGCCAGTCGGAATGGTTTGTGGATTCCGAACAGCTATAGCAGCTGAACCTAATAAGATAGCAATTACAACCCAAGAAGTAATAAGTACCTGGCCATGGATTTGGAACCCCCCTATTTGCCAATAGAAATGTTGGCCTACTTCCACACCGGATATATCGTATAACCCCTTTAGCGTGTTGATTGAGTATGATAGAACATTCATATTGTCCTCTGACTGAAATATCACTTTAAAAGAAATTATTTTGATTCAACCATCTATTATCTATTTCTCGACTTGTCTACTTGAATTTTATATTTAGGATACCGATTAATCACATAAAATCCCCAGTCGTTTTTATATATTTTTTGAGATTCAGGAATAGTAACCGATTCTATTATCGAGTTTACGAAGTCAATTTTTGATTTTATCTTGAATCAAGGATTTCTTATATAAGCGGCCCTCACAAATTGCAAATACTAATTTGGTAAGAATTAATCGGATTGAAGCTATAGAATCATCGTTCGCCGGAATCGAAATATCTGCGAGATCCGGATCACAATTTGTATCGATTAAACAAATCGTTGGAATTCCCAAAGTAATACATTCTCGAAGGACCTTATATTCTTCTTGTTGATCAACGATGATTACAATATCAGGTAACTCTGTCATATATTTAATCCCACCCAGATATCTTTGCAAGTGAGATAATTGTCTCTTCAACATGGCTGCATCTCTCTTCGGAAGACGGGCGAGTCTCCCCGTCTTTTGTTCCACTCTCAAGTTCCTGAATTTTTGAAGTTTCCTTTTTGTAGTGGACCAATTCGTTAACATACCTCCAAGCCACTTTTTATTAACATAATGGGATCGAGCCCTTATTGCAGCCCGTGCTACTGAATCAGCTACTTTCCATTTTGTCCCAACAATTAAAAATTGTTTTCCTCTGCTTGCTGCATCAAAAACTAAATCACAAACCTCTGATAAAAAACGAGCAGTTCTAGTAAGATTTATAATATGAATGCCCTTCCGTTTTGCAGAGATATAAGGTGCCATTCTAGGATTCCATTTCCGAATCCCGTGACCCAAATGAACTCCCGCCTCCATCATCTCTTCCAAATTGATGTTCCAATATCTTCTTGTCATTTCTCCCCACACTTTCCCTTTTTTTATTTAATAAAGAGACGAGGTATCCTGAAATAAGTAATTGTTCCAACGGAACCTTCTTTTCTAAGGCGGATTGGCCATTGATACACAACCCAAACCACTAATTTCTTTCTATTTGTTATTATTTGAATTTCTTTATTTTATTACTAAATTAAATAACCATAACAAATACAGAGAAGATAAAAAGGATGAATCTCTTGTATTAAATCCCAGAAATCATTGTTGTTTTGGTCTATCGTGGAAATTCTTTGAAAGACAAGAATCAAATAATTCTCTATGGTAAAACAAAATATCTCTCATTTCTACCTCGAATAGATTCTTTTTTTTTGTTTTCAAGGAAATGTTCTTTTGTTGATTTGAACGGTGTACGAATCCCTTGAATCCGGTACCGGCAGGTATCATCCCCCCCATAACAACGTTTTCTTTTAGTCCTTTCAACCAATCGATCCGGCCCCGGAGAGCTGCTTTTGCTAAAACTCGAGCAGTTTCTTGAAAACTCGCTTCGGATATAAAACTTTGAGTATTTAGAGATGCTCTCGTTATTCCCAATAAGATAGCTCGATAGCAGATCCCTTCTTCCAAAGCGCGCCCCGTT